AGAATAAGTACGTTAATGTATAATTAATTAAAACTTAATTTAGCTAGTATTTATTATTAGCTAAATGTAGTTAAAAATAATTATCTTTAAAAATGTAATGAATTATTTATTATCTGTACTTATTTTACCGTTGTTAGGTTTAATTTTTATTATATTCTTATCTAATTTTCAAATATCTAATAATCAAATAAAATCTTTAGGTTTAATTACTTTAATATTAAATTTAGTTATTACATTAATAATATTTATATTATTTGATTATAGTAGTAAACAATTTCAATTTATACAACTAGAAGAAATATATAAATTAGGTTATTTTGATTTATACTTAGGTGTAGATGGTATTTCTATCTATTTTTTATTATTGACAACAATAATAATGCCAATTTCATTAATATCTAATTGAAATTCTATAGAATCTAAAAATATATTATCATTTGTAGTAATTATATTATTATTAGAAACATTATTATCAGCTGTTTTTATAGTATTAGATATATTATTATTTTATATATTTTTTGAAAGTATATTACCTCCTTTATTTTTATTAATAGGTTTATTTGGATCTAGTGATAAAGTTAGAGCTAGTTTTTATTTATTTTTATATACTTTATTAGGTTCATTATTTATGTTACTTTCTATAATAACTATGTCTTCTATTATGGGTACTACTGATTTTGATGCATTATCTAAAGCAAATTTTAGCTATATTACTCAAATATTTTTATTTTATGGTATATTTTTATCTTTTGCTGTTAAAACACCTACAATATTTTTAAATACTTGATTATTAAAAGCACATGTTGAATCACCATTATCAGGTAGTATTATATTGGCAGGTATTGTATTAAAATTAAGTTTATATGGTATATTTAGATTAATATTACCTTTATTACCTAAAGCTACTATAGACTATACATATATAGTATATGTTATAGGTGTAATAACTATACTATATGCTAGTTTTAGTACATTAAGAACAATAGATATTAAAGAATTAATAGCATATTCATCTGTTTCTCATGCTGCAGTTTATCTTTTAAGTGCCTTTAGTAATACTATACAAGGTATAGAAGGTGCAATTACTTTAGGTTTAGCTCATGGTTTTGTTTCATCAGGTCTATTTATATGTGTTGGTGGTGTTTTATATGATAGATCCTCAACTAGATTAATTACATATTATAGAGGTATGGCACAATTAATGCCAATATTTTGTGTATTATTTTATATACTTTGTTTAGGTAATTGTGGTGCACCTCTTACTTTAAACTTTATTGGTGAATTCATGTCTCTTTATGGTATATTTGAAAAAATATCAATTTTAGGTGTATTAGCTAGTAGTTCTATTGTTTTTTCAGCTGCTTATACAATATTTATGTTTAATAGAATAGCTTTTGGTGGTAAATATTCTTCATATTTTCATAATCATATTAAAGATTTAAGTAAAAGAGAATTTGTTTTATTATTAACTTTAGTTGTATTTACTGTATTATTTGGAATATATCCTAGTACAATTTTAGATGGTTTACACTACTCAGTGTCAGCTTTAATATATAATAATTAATAGGTAATTTATCAATATATCTTAACTTAATTTGAATATGTATAAACTTAATTTAATAAAAAAATGTTTAGTAGTATTAATAGTCCATTAGATCAATTTGAAATAAAAGATTTTTTAAGCTTAAATTTAAATATATTAAATTTAAAATTATCTTTAACAAATTTTGGTGTATATATAATTATTAGTACAGTAATAATTATAGCTTTACATTTATTTATAATATATAACAATAAATTAATATCAAATTCTTGAACATTAACTAAAGAATCAATATATGGAACAGTTCATAGTGTTGTAATAAATCAAATAAATACTAAAGAGGGTCAAAATTATTTTCCCTTTATCTATGGTTTATTTATATTCATATTAATGAATAATTTATTAGGTTTAATACCATATAGTTTTTCATCAACATCACATTTTATATTAACATTTTTTATTAGTTTTACTGTAGTATTAGGTGCAACAATATTAGGTTTTCAAAAACACCAATTAAAATTTTTCTCTTTATTTGTACCATCTGGTTGTCCATTAGGTTTATTACCATTATTAGTTTTAATAGAATTAATATCTTATTTAGCACGTAATGTTTCATTAGGTTTACGTTTAAGTGCTAATATATTAAGTGGTCATATGTTATTAGTTATATTAAGTGATTTTACATTTAAAATAATGAGTTCAGGTTTCTTTTACTTTTTAATTGGTTTAATACCATTAGCATTTATTTTTGCTTTTTCAGGTTTAGAGTTAGGTATAGCTTTTATACAAAGTCAAGTATTTATAGTTTTAACTTGTTCATATATAAGAGATTCATTAGAATTACATTAATTTAGTAATATTAGTTATTATTAATTTAATAATAAAACTTTGATACAAAAAGGAAAGTCCAATGTTATATACGTATATATTTTTAAGAATTTAGGATTATTAGTAGAAACAAAAAAACAAATTAAAATTTGAAATAACGAGCAACACCCTTATACTAACTAATTTTTATTAATTTATTTATTTAGAGGATAAGAAACATAAATTGGCTTAATTGTATCCAATAAACTTAAAAATTAATTTTTGGGTTTAAGATATTAAAAGGATATTAATCCTATAATATTTTTGAGTTTGATGATGGCTCTGACTGAATGCTATCTAAGTGCTTAACACATGCTAATCGTACGTCATTAGATAAAAATAATGAAGTGGTAAACAGGTGAGTAAATAATATTTTGACTACCTTAAGGAAAGGTTAAATACCTAAAAAAGAAAAAAAATTTTCGCTTTAAGATGTTAATAAATATTTCGGCTAATAGTAGTTAAATTAATAAAATAACTAATAAAGCCGTAGTCGTAACTGAGAGGTTGATCGATCACATTAGGAATGAGAAACTCCTAATGCGTTTTAGTACAGCAGTGGGGGATATTGGTCAATGACCTAACGGTTGAACCAGCAACTTGGAAGAATGTTAAAAATATATTAATTTATTGATATATTTAATGTATACACATATAAAGTTCTAAATAGATTAAAGATAATGACAATTATCTATTTATTAGTCTTGACTAAAATTACGTGCCAGCAGTCGCGGTAATACGTAAAAGACAAGTGTAAGTCATCTTAACTAGGTTTAAAGTGTAGATAGACGGAAAATTAAACCTAAAAAAAGGTACTTTTTTTCTAGAGTTATATGTAAGAAAATTGAATTTCCAAAAAAAAACGATCAAATGTGCTAATATTGGAAAGACAGGTAAAGGTTAATACGACTTTCTTTGTAATAACTGACGTTGAGATACGAAGGCTTGGGGAGCGAGCAGGATTAGATACCCTAGTAGTCCAAGCAGAGAATTCTGAATGTCATATGTGAAAGCATATAAATAAAAGTGTAAGCATTCCACCTCAAGAGTAAAATGGCAACATTAAAACTGAAATCATTAGACCGTCTCTGAAATCAGTAGTGAAGTATGTTATTTAATTCGATAGTCCGCGATAATCTTACCACAATTTGAATAATATTAAAATATATTACATGCGCTGCACGGCTGTCTTTAGTTTATGCTGTGAGGTTAGATTAAGTTCTACAATAGACGAAAACCTTAACATTATTTATATGTATAATGTAGTTTGTTCTATATATTGGAACTATATATATAGGATTAAGACAAGTCATCATGGCCATAATATTGTGGGCTATAGACGTGCCACACTTATCATAACAAAAGGATGTGAAATTGTAAAATTAAGCTAATCCTTAAATTTGATTCATATGGATTGTAATCTGAAACTCGATTACATAAATAAGGAATTACTAGTAATCGTTAATCATCACGTAACGGTGAATTTTTCTCAGTTAGGTACTAACCACTCGTCAGGCGCTGAAAGAAAAAATGCAAAAAGTTTGATTTATGTATATAAATAATTATAAAAATTGTTATATATTATATATACATATTATTTTCGAATGTATGATTTTAATTGGTGTTAAGTCGAAATAAGGTTCGTGTAATGGAAATTGCACGGGGTTAATTAAATAATTTATTTTATATTTTAATTTTAAAAACCTTTAGGAAGGCTTCGTTTGTTGGTTTACGAGTTGAGCTGTAAACTCAATAACTTTAAGTTATCGAAGGTTCGATTCCTTCTCTTCCTATTTATCATATATTTGATAATAATAAAAATTCCGTATTGTATGGATTATATTTTTTAATAAAAATGTTAACAATATTAAATTCTATAAATATAGGTTTTAACCCTAGTATTTTAGATATTATAGGTTTTATAGCTGTAATGTTTAGTATTTTTACTATAATTAGTAAAAATCCTATTGTTTCTGTTTTATATTTAATTGCTTTATTTTCTACAATTTCTGTTTATTTAATATTAATTGGTTTGACTTTTATAGGTTTATCTTATGTGTTAGTTTATATTGGAGCAGTATCCATTTTATTCTTATTTATATTAATGTTAATTAATATAAGAATATCTGAAATAGTAAGTACTAATAATAATAATATACCTTTAGCTATATTAAGTATGATTGTATTAATTTATATATTAGGTCAAAATTTAATATATACAATAGAATATAATATATTTAGTTTAGATTTAAAATTTTTAGATAGTAATATAGAATATATATATTTTGTTAATAGTATAGGTTGAACTAATAATATAATAGATATAACACATACTAGTGCTATAGGAAATATTATGTATAGTAGTTATTCACTTTGATTAATTGTAATTTCATTAAATCTTTTATTAGCTATGATTGGTTCTATTGTTATATCTAAAGGTAGATAATATAAACTTAAATAATATTATTTATAATAAATGTCTTTAGATCAAAGAACAAATTTTCAAAGTCATCCTTTTCATTTAGTATCACCATCACCTTGACCTTTTTATAATAGTTTATCTTTATTTATTTTAACAACATCAGGAGTTTTAACTATGCATGGTTTTAGTAATATGTATATTGTATTATTTATAGCTTTTATAAATTTAATATGATGTATGACATTATGATTTAGAGATATAATATCTGAAGGTACATATTTAGGAAATCATACTAATGCTGTACAAAAAGGTTTAAATTTAGGTGTAGGTTTATTTATTGTATCTGAAGCTTTATTTTTTTTAGCTATATTCTGAACATTTTTTCATAGTTCATTATCACCTAATGTAGAATTAGGTGCACAATGACCACCTTTAGGTATAAATGCTATAGATCCTTTTGAATTACCATTATTGAATACTATAATTTTATTATCATCAGGTGTAACTGTAACATATAGTCACCATTCTTTAATTGAAGGTAATCGTAAAGGTGCATTATATGGTTTAGTAGCTACAATAATATTAGCTATAATATTTACAATATTTCAAGGTATTGAATATTCAGTGTCATCATTTACAATTTCTGATGGTGTATATGGTTCTTGTTTTTATTTTAGTACAGGTTTTCATGGATTCCATGTACTTATAGGTACAGCATTTTTAAGTGTAGGTTTATGACGTTTACTTAGTTACCATTTAACAGATCATCATCATTTAGGTTATGAATCTGGTATATTATACTGACATTTTGTTGATGTTGTGTGATTAGTACTATATATTTGTATATACTTTTGAGGTTATTAAATGAATTAATTTTATAACTTTAAATTAGTAAAATATAAAAAACAATATATATATATATGCCACAATTAATACCTTTTTTTTTTTTTAATCAAGTAGTATTTACATTTTTATCATTAAGTATAATTTTTTTTGTTATGAGTAATTATATTTTACCTGTAATTGTAAGATTATATGTTACACGTAAATCAATAAATAATTTATAAATTTATATGAAGACTTTTGAGACTTTAGTTCAATGGTAGAACATATGACTTTTAATCATTATAGTATGGGTTCGAATCCTGTAAGTCTTAAAAATGGCTATAGGTTAACGGTAGACTATTCGCGTACCATGTGAAATGTGTTGATTCAACTTCAACTAGCCATATATAGGGTTAGTAACTTAATAGGCAAAGTGTTTTCTTGTCGAGAAAATAGATATCGGATCGATGCCGATTTAACCCGTACAAGGAAAAGTTGCTATAGGCAAGGCGAGATATTTGCTAAATATTGTGTAATAACACTTAGATGTTCGAATCATCTCTTTTCCGTAAGATTCCTTAACTTAATAGGTTAAAGTATACTTTTGATAAGAGTAGGATTAGCGTTCAATTCGCTAAGGAATCAAAAGAGTATAATTTAAGGGTAAAATATGGAGCTTCAACCTCCACCTTCTCAGTTCAAATCTGAGTGCTCTTGAATATAAGAGAATTGACTGAGTGGTTTAAGGTGATAAGCTTGAGACTTATTTGATTTAATAATCACATCCGTTCAAATCGGATATTCTCTGAAATAAACAAGTTAGAGCCGGCTGGGTAGGCACCTCATTTGGGTTGAGGATTAGTTATGTTCGATTCATAATAACTTGATATAAATCTATTTTAAGATTTAGTGTTTATGTAAGATTTATTTAAAGTATGTAAAGAAATTATTAGGGATAATTAGCTATATATTAAAGATAATTATAATTTTAAAATCTAAGATAAATTAATTAAATAAACAAAGTGAATTGAAGTATCTTAGTAACTTTAGGAATATAAATCAAACGAGATTTTATTAAATAAAAATTTTAATAAAAAAGCTTATAAGTAAAACGAATAAAATTTGTTTGAATATAGGGGAACCTTCCTCTAAAGCTAAATATAATATATAAGCGATAGTGAATAGTACCGTGAGGGAAGATTTGAATTAGTAATTTTATAAGCAGCTCAAAAAAAAGAGTGTACCTTTTGCATAATGGGTCAGCAAGTTATATTTAGAAGCAAGCAATATATTTGCCTAGGTAAATCAATTATGAAAAAATAATAAAGTTTCTAAATATAGACCCGAAGGCTAGTGATCTTACCATGGTCAGGGTGTTAAAGGCCCGAACGAGTTATCGTTGTAAAGATATTCGATGAACTGTGGTAAGTTGGTGAAAGACAAAACTGACTAGTATAGCTGGTTTTCCGCGAAACCTATTTAAGTAGGTAATTTAATTAACATCTTAGCAGGTACAGAACTGTGATCTCGGACAATTATTTTGTAAATATCGGGGGATCGTATAGATTTTATCGGAGAGTATTTGCACTCGGAATGGCAAAGATGAATATTAAATAATCAGACATAGTGCGATAAGGTTGTATGTCTAAAGGGAAACAGCCCAGAACAAGAGTAATAAGGTTCTTAAATTATTGTTGAGTGAAATTAAGGATGTTTTTATCAAAAACAATCAGGAAATAGGCTTAGAAGCTGCCATTTTTTAAAGATCTCGTAACAGAGCACTGATTAATTATTTTTAGATATAAATACCGAAAATATAACGGATCTAAACAATATACCGAAACCTTGTGCGTTTATACGAGGTAGCGGAACATTGGATATATCTTAGATTTTAACTTTTTTAAGTTATACTATAATTGATAATCCAAGAGATAATGCTGACATGAGTAACGAAAAAGGAATATTTAATTCCTCGCCTTAAGCTTATGGTATTAAATTTAAATTTCGGTATCTAAGTATATACCCTAAAGGGTATATTTGATGAAAATTAAACTTTTTGTAAACAAAACCTTTATGTAGTGATAAAGGTTCAGGAAATTGTAACATAAAAATTTATTATTAACCGTACCTAAAAACTAACACAAGTGAGCAAGTAGAGTATACAAAGGCGTTTGAGTGAACAATCATTAAGGAACTCGGCAAAATAACTCCGTAACTTCGGGATAAGGAGGGCCATTATTTGAAGTTTTATTATTAAAATAATAGGAATCATAAAATAGTGTTGTACGACTGTTTAATTAAAACAAAGCACTCTGCAAAGATAAAAATCTAAGTATTGAGTGTGACGTCTGCCCGATGTCGGTTGGGTAACAGATTTGCTTAATTAATTTAATTAGGTTTTGACAAATACCCCGATGAATGGCGGCCTTATCTATAAGGGTCCTAAGGTAGCGGAATACCTTGGCCGTTAAATGCGGTCTTTGCATGAATGACATAACGATACAACAGCTGTCTCGATGATTGACTCAGTGAAATTGAATTAGCAGTGCAGATGCTGCTTACCTCTAGGTAGACAAGAAGACCCTTTGCAGCTTTACTGTTACCTGTTATGATATAATTTGATAATTTCCAGTGTATAAGGTAATTATTTGTAATTGAAACACCTTTATTTGTTCTATTATATTCTTAATGATAGGAAGGCAGTTTATGCGGGGCACAGATCCCATAAAAAGTACCTGGGTATATCCAAAGTTCATACTGTAATTTTGTAAAATTTAATTTACAATAATTAATAAAATATTATTATTTTATGAGTTTTTTATTTATTTTGTAATTAATTAATATTAATTATCCAGTTATTGTTGTATTAAGTTAATTATATTTATATTTTTAAGTAAGATTTTAACTATATGGTAAATAGATGTAAATTATATATTAATATATTGTATATTAATATATAGACATATTAATAAAGAAATTTTACTTATTAATATGTTGTTTTTTTACTTTAAAAGTTTAATGGCTTAATCTTGCTTTACTGTTTGACTTACAAGTCTATCAGTCGCGTAAGCGGGGCATATGATCACAAGATACATAAAGGAAAGGTCTTGGATTTATGAAAAAGTTACGCTAGGGATTACTTGTTAGTCCTCCTATATTTAAAAATATAGGTAATAATTTGGGTTAATTTCAAAAATAACTTTATTTGTTTAAACAATATAAAGTCTATTTGAAGCGAAACTTATATAAGCTTTAAATATATATATAAGTACGTTCAACGACTAAAAGGTGAATAATGCTAATAATAATCCTTTTTTAGTACCCAACATCTTTATTTATTTATTATATATATATATCTTTATAATTATTAATATTATATTAGTGAAATAGTTTTATTTATTAAACTGTATTATTATTTAATATTTTTAAATTAATAATAAAAAATTAAAAACATGTTATGTTAAATATAATAAAATCTAAATTAAAAAATTCTTATAATGATTTAACATTTAATGTTAAACAAGAAGTTAAAGTAAAAAAATATATTGTATCTATTGTTAGAAATTGAAAAAATAGTATTTATGCTTTTAATAATAAAAATTTAAATAATATATATGAAGCTAATAAATTAATTAATAAGTTAATATATAGTTATTTTAATTTGTATAATTTAAAAATAGAATCATTAATAAGAAAAAGTAGAAGTTTTAGTAAAAATAAAAAAAAAAGAAGTATATCAAAAAATAGAATATTAATAAGTCTAGGTCAATTTAAACATACAAATGATTTAATAAATATAACAGTATATATTTTTAATAAACAAATAGAAACTTTAAATAAATTATTATATAAAGATTATATGAATATTATAATAAAAAATAAAAATTTATTTTATAATAAAATTGAATTTGTTAACTCTTCAATATTAAAATTATTAAATAGAGAATCAAAAATAAAATTTTTATTATTAAAAGTATTAAAAGATAAAAATAAAATTAATAATATAGAATCTAATATTTATAATATTTATTTGAAAAAATCTATGGAAAAAGAATTAAAATGTATATATATTAATATATTAAGATATATTAATAATTCTAAGTTTAATAATTATTATTTACATAATTTAAATAATTTAATAAGAAAAATATATAATAAAAAGATAGAATTTAATTTTATTAATTTAAAATATTTTTATTTTAATAGTGATATATATACTCAAGTTCTTTTATTAAAACTTAGTGTTGTAAAAAGAAAACTACAGCGTAGTCTAAAAAAATCTATAAAAAAAGTAAAAATACAAAGTATTAGCTATATTAATAATTCAAAATATTTAAAAAATTTTGTATTAGATAAAGTTAATAATAAAAAAATTGCTGGTGTTAAATTAGAAGTATCTGGTAGATTAACTAAACGTTTTACTGCTTCAAGATCTTTATTTAAATTAAAATTAAAAGGTAAATTAAATAGATTTAAATCTAGAAATTACTTAGATAAAAATAATAAAGTATCTTTAGGTTTAGTAAGAGGAAATATTAGATCAAATTTAGATTACACTAGATTAAATTCTATAACACGTATAGGTTCTTATGGAATAAAAGGTTGAATTGCAAGTGAATAGTTTAAATCCATAAAAATAAAAATAAATAAAGATGATGAAATAGTCTGAACCTTTTTGAAAGAAAAGGAAATAAAAGATAAATAACTTTTATGATAACATAATTGAACAGGCTAATTTGCGCAAGAGAGTACAAATTGAGTGCGCGGTTTGGCACCTCGATGTCGGCTTAACTCATCCACATGAATGTAGAAATCATGAAGGGTTCGACTGTTCGTCGATTAAAGAGTTACATGAGCTGGGTTTAATACGTCGTGAGACAGTATGGTTTTTATCTTCTAGAGGGATACAGAGTAAAAGATAAATAGTCCCTTCGTACGAAAGGAGTTGGGAATGTTGACCTATGGTTTACCTGTTGTTTAATATTATAAATATATTATCACTATAATATATATGTTTATTAAGCATGGCAGGAAAGCTAAGTCAATTATAGATAAGTGCTGAAAGCATTTAAGCGCGAAGCTTATTATATTATACTCTTATATAAACGTAATATAATATTACGTAATAGGCTTTAGTTGTATTAAATTTAATATTTTTTTAGATATAAAGTACTAATTTATTATTATACTAAATATAACACATATATAATAATTTAGCCTGGTTAGCATAAAAGTAATGCAACCGTTTTGTAATCGGTTTAAGTAAGTGCGATACTTGCACTGGGCTGACCCAATGGTCAAGTAGGTTAAGACATAACATTTTCACTGTTAGTGCGAGAGTTCAAGTCTCTCTTGGGTTGCAAGAAATTAGCTCAGTGGTAGAGCTATCGTTTTACACACGAAGGGTCAGGTGTTCGAATCACCTATTTCTTACTACGGATTAATGTAATAGTAACATAATTGACTCATGATCAATTTATTTAGGTTCAAATCCTAAATCCGTATCACAAGGCTATAGCTTAATGGTAAAGCCAACTGCTCATAATAGTTCTTATAAATGTTCGAATCATTTTAGTCTTAATCCGAGTGCTGAAACTGGTAGACAGGATAATCTTAAGTTTTATTGATAGAATCGTGTGGGTTCGATTCCCTCCTCGGATATTAGGGGTTATGGTTTAATTGGTAAAACGAAGACTTTGCAAGTCTTTTATTCAGGTTCAATTCCTGATAATTCCATGGGGGGTATATATACTTCTTATTTGCACGAATAGCTCAATTGGTAGAGCAAAACACTGAAGATGTTTGGGTTATAAGTTCAAGTCTTGTTTCGGGCAATGGATATGCTGGAATTGGTAAACAGGCTGTTTTTAGATTGCAGTGGCGAAAGCTTTATAGGTTCGAGTCTTATTATCCATAAGGGCTAAGCTTATAATTAAAATAATTATAAGATTATTATTTTTATGTTGTTGACTAATAGGTAAGTCATAAATTTTTGGTATTTACATATGAGTGTTCGAATCGCTCCAACATAAAATTTTGCCCGAGTAGTTTAATGGTAGAACAATAATTTCATGAATTAAGAATGAGAATTCGAATTTCTCCTCAGGCTAGGTTTAATATAATTAATATTAATTATGGTGGATATAGTTCAATAGGTAGAACAGCTGTATGTGGCATAGTATATCCTTGTTCGATTCAAGGTATCCACCCACCTTATTAGGCATTAATATTGCTTATTAGCAATAAACTTTTAAGATAATAGAATGTTACCAGATAAATTTTTTAATATAACTATGTGAAAAGAAAGGTGATTTTTATCAACAAATGCTAAAGATATAGGTACTTTATATCTTATGTTTGCATTATTTTCAGGTTTAGTTGGAACAGCTTTTTCAGTTTTAATTAGATTAGAATTATCTGCTCCAGGTGTACAATATATAGCTGATAATCAATTATATAATAGTATTATAACAGCTCATGCTATATTAATGATATTTTTTATGGTTATGCCAGCTTTAATTGGAGGTTTTGGTAATTTCTTATTACCTTTATTAGTTGGAGGTCCTGATATGGCTTTTCCAAGATTAAATAATATAAGTTTTTGATTATTAATACCTAGTTTATTATTATTTATATTTGCTTCTATAATAGAAAATGGAGCAGGTACAGGTTGAACATTATATCCACCATTATCAAGTATACAAAGTCATAGTGGTCCTAGTGTTGATTTAGCTATATTTGGTTTACATTTAAGTGGTATTAGTTCTCTATTAGGTGCTATGAATTTTATTACAACTATTATTAATATGAGAAGTCCTGGTATTCGTTTACATAAATTAGCTTTATTTGGTTGAGCTGTTTTAATAACAGCTGTTTTATTATTATTATCATTACCTGTATTAGCTGGTGCAATAACAATGTTATTAACTGATAGAAATTTTAATACATCTTTTTTTGAATTAGCTGGTGGAGGTGATCCTATATTATACCAACATTTATTCTGATTTTTTGGACATCCTGAAGTTTATATTTTAATTGTACCAGGTTTTGGTATTATTAGTACAGTTATTTCTGCAAGTTCTAGTAAAAATGTTTTTGGTTACCTTGGTATGGTTTATGCTATGATGTCTATAGGTATTTTAGGTTTTGTTGTTTGAAGTCATCATATGTATACTGTTGGTTTAGATGTTGATACTAGAGCTTATTTTACAGCTGCTACATTAATTATTGCTGTACCTACAGGTATAAAAATATTTAGTTGATTAGCTACTTGTTATGGTGGTTCTTTACATTTAACACCTGCTATGTTATTTGCTTTAGGTTTTGTTGTTATGTTTACTATAGGTGGTTTAAGTGGAGTTGTATTAGCTAATGCTTCACTTGATATTGCTTTTCATGATACTTATTATGTTGTTGCTCATTTTCATTATGTATTATCTATGGGTGCTGTTTTTGCTTTATTTAGTGGTTGATATTTTTGAATACCTAAATTATTAGGTTTATCTTATGATATTTTTGCTGGTAAAGTACATTTTTGACTTTTATTTATAGGTGTTAATTTAACTTTCTTCCCTCAACATTTCTTAGGTTTACAAGGTATGCCTAGACGTATTGGTGATTACCCTGATGCCTTTGCTGGTTGAAATTTAATTAGTAGTTTTGGTTCTATTATAAGTGTTGTAGCTACTTGATATTTTTTAAATTTATTATATTTACAATTAACTCAAGGTTCACCTGTTTCTAGATATCCTTGATTGACACCTCAATATTTTAGTGATTTATTTCAAACATTATTTAATAGAAATAATAGTTCTTTAGAATGATGTTTAAATAGTCCACCTAAACCACATGCTTTTGTAAGTTTACCTATACAATCATAATTAACTTGGTTTTTTATTTGGTAACATGTTAGTTTAAGGGTTAGAATATCGTGCTACGACCATGATGATATAAGTTCAAATCTTATACATGTTACTTATTCTTATTAGCTCAATGGTAGAGCAAAATACTTCTAATATTTTGATCTTAGTTCGAATCTAAGATAAGAATTTTAGCTCTTATAGCTCAACGGTAGAGCAAAATACTGTTAATATTTGTATAGATGTTCGATTCATCTTAAGAGCTTTTTAAGTTTTATACTTTTAATTTATTTTATTTTAATATAGGTTTCCTTATTGTTATATATTTTATTATATTATTATGATACAAGCAGCAAAAATAATAGGTACAGGTTTAGCTACAACAGGTTTAATTGGAGCAGGTGTTGGAATAGGTGTTGTTTTTGGTGCTTTAATTTTAGGTGTTGCTAGAAACCCTTCACTTAGAGGTCAATTATTTTCATACGCTATTTTAGGTTTTGCTTTCTCAGAAGCTACAGGTTTATTTGCTTTAATGATGGCTTTCTTATTATTATATGTTGCTTAATTTTTTTTTTAAGTTTTAGTATATAAAATCAGATTATTTCAAGCCTTAAGATAAAAAAATATTATATTAATATTAATATTAATATTTTTTTTTTAATTACATTTTTTTTTTTTTTATAATAAAATTTTTACTAATTAGTATGATAAATAATTTATTTATTTGATTTCAAACATTATCTATTATTAATATTTATCATAGTATAATAATAAGATTAGATGCTCCAACACCTTGAGGTTTATTTTTTCAAGATAGTGCAACACCTCAAATGGAAGGTATAGAAGAATTACATAATAATATTATGTTTTATTTGACTATAATATTATTTGCTGTTACATGAATAATGATTACTATTATAAAAAGTTTTATACATACAAAATCACAAATATCACATAAATATATGAATCATGGTACATTGGTAGAATTAATATGAACAATAACACCAGCAATAATATTAATATTAATAGCATTTCCATCATTTAAATTATTATATTTAATGGATGAAGTAATGGATCCTTCATTAGTTATATATGGTGAAGGTCATCAATGATATTGAAGTTACCAATATCCTGATTTTACTAATGCAGATGGAGAATTTGTAGAGTTTGATTCATATATAGTACCAGAATCAGATTTAGAAGAAGGTACATTAAGAATGTTAGAAGTTGATAATAGAGTAATAATACCTGAATTAACACATACAAGATTTGTAATATCAGCAGCTGATGTTATACATTCATTTGCTTGTCCATCATTAGGTATAAAATGTGATGCATATCCTGGTAGATTAAATCAAACATCTGTTTATTTAAATAGACAAGGTACTTATTTTGGACAATGTTCAGAAATATGTGGTATATTACATAGTTCAATGCCTATTGTAATACAATCAGTTAGTTTAAAAAAATTTTTATTATGATTAAGAGATCAATTAGGAGACTAATTAATTAATTAATTAATTAATAAAAATTAATATACATAAATATTAATCTTAATCATAAGAGTTTAATGAATTTATCATTAATATTATTTTTAATAGGGATTTTAGGTTTTGTTTTAAACAGAAAAAATATAATTTTAATGCTTATTTCAATAGAAATAATGTTATTGTCTGTTACTTTTTTAATATTAATAAGTTCACTTAATTTTGATGATATATTAGGTCAAACTTTTGCTATATATATAATAACAATAGCAGGTGCAGAATCAGCTATAGGTTTAGGTATATTAGTAGCTTTTTATAGATTAAGAGGTAGTATAGCAATAGAATTTAAATAATGTATTTATTAATAATATTTTTACCTTTAATAGGTTCAATAATTTCAGGTTTTTTTGGTAGAAAAATAGGTGTACAAGGATCACAATTAATTACATCTAGTTTTATTATTATAACAACTATATTAGCTATAATAACTTTTATAGAAGTAGGTTATAATAATATACCTTTAGAAATAAATTTATTTAGATGAATTGATTCAGAGTCTATGAATATTGTATGAGGTTTTTATTTTGATAGTTTAACTGTAAGTATGTTAATACCTGTATTAATAGTATCAAGTTTAGTACATATATATTCAATAGGTTATATGAGTCATGATCCACATAATCAAAGATTTTTTAGTTATTTAAGTTTATTTACTTTTATGATGATTATACTTGTAACAGCTAATAATTATTTATTAATGTTTTTAGGTTGAGAAGGTGTAGGTGTATGTTCATATTTATTAGTAAATTTTTGATTTACTAGAATAGCAGCAAATCAAAGTTCTATTTCAGCTTTTTTAACAAATAGAGTAGGTGATTGTTTTTTAACTATTGGTATGTTTATAATAATTTGATCTTTTGGTAATTTAGACTATTCTACAGTTTTTTCATTAGCTCCATACTTTAATCAAGATGTTATTACATTAATAGGTATATGTTTATTAATAGGTGCTATGGCTAAAAGTTCACAAATAGGTTTACATGTTTGATTACCTCAAGCTATGGAAGGTCCTACACCTGTATCAGCTTTAATACATGCTGCAACAATGGTTACAGCAGGTGTTTATTTATTAATGAGATCATCTCCTTTAATAGAATATAGTTCTACTGTATTAATACTTTGTTTATGATTAGGTGCTATTACAACTGTATTTAGTTCTATAATAGGATTATTTCAACAAGATATAAAAAAAGTTATAGCTTATTCTACAATGAGTCAATTAGGTATGATGGTTATTTCTATAGGTTTATCATCATATAATCTTGCATTATTTCATTTAGTTAATCATGCTTTTTATAAAGCTTTATTATTTTTAGGTGCAGGTGCTGTTATACATTCTGTATCAGATAATCAAGATTTTAGAAAATATGGAGGATTAAAACCATTTTTACCATTAGCTTATTCAATTATGTTAATAGCTTCTTTAAGTTTAGTTGCTATACCTTTTATGTCTGGTTTTTATTCTAAAGATTTCATATTAGAATCTGCTTATGGTCAATTTTTTATTTCAAGTACTGTTGTATACTTTATTGCTACAATAGGTGCTATGTTTACTACTTTATATTCTGTAAAAGTATTATATTTAACATTTTTAACTAATCCTAACGGACCTTTAAATAGTTATAAAAATGTAGATCAAGGTAATATTTATATAAATTTACCTTTAATTATTTTATCTATATTTTCAATATTTTTTGGTTATTTAACTAAGGATGTTTTTATAGGTTTAGGTTCAAATTTCTTTAGTGATAATAGTATATTTATACACCCTTCACATGAAATTATGTTAGATACTGAATTTGCTGTACCAACTATATTTAAATTATTACCATTAATATTTACTTTAACTTTAACTATATTAGGTCTTATTTTTTCAGAATTTTTTGGAAAATTATTAATTAAATTTAAATTTACTAATTTAGGTTATAATCTTTTTAGTTTATTTAATCAACGTTTTTTAATTGAATTTTTTTATAATAATTATATAACTAATCTTGTATTAAAACTAGGTGGACAAACTACTAAAGTTTTAGATAAGGGTTCAGTTGAATTATTAGGTCCATATGGTTTAGAAAAAGGTTTATTAAATTTAAGTAAAAATATAGGTAGTTTTAGTACTGGTATTATAACATCTTATGCTTTATATATTTTAATTGGTTTAATTTTTTATATTTTCTTATTATATTTTAATACTATTGATAATAATATATTATTATTAATATTATTTGCTATTTTTTCATCTATGTATAAAAAAAATTAATGTTATTAACTTCTATTTTTTTATTAATTTTATCTAATTCTCTTAGTTTAAACAGAGATATTTCAATTTATTATTCTAGAATAGGAATAATTATACAATTATATTGTATATATTTTTGTTATAATAATCTTTTTGTTTCTTATTTAAATTTAGGTGTAGGTCTATATGGTGGTTTATTTAGTGTAACATCTTTAGATCTTATTTTTAATATGTTAATATTTATATTAACAATGTTTATTTTAAATTTAACTGGTTTTTATCCTCGTAAATTTTGATTAAATAAATATTTAAGTTTAAATATGTTATTTTTAACTAAATTAAAATTATTTGTTTATAATGTTATTAATAAAAAAGGAGAACAATTTACAATAATAGAATATACTTTAATAATATTATTTATTGTTATGGGTAGTATATTATTAATATCTAGTAGTGATTTAGTTTCAGTTTATTTATCTTTAGAGTTACAAAGTTATGGTTTATATATATTATGTACTCTTTATAGAAATTCTGAATCTTCAACATCATCTGGTTTAACTTATTTTTTATTAGGTGGTTTATCTTCTTGTTTCATTTTATTAGGTATAGGTTTAATTTATGCTAATTCTGGTACAACATATTTAGATAGTTTTTATATTATAACTAATTTAGCTAATATTATTAAAGATAATGATTTAAATTATGTTATATATAAAGATATATCTTTATATATACCTTATTATTTATTATTAATTACTATAGGTTTTTTATTTAAAATATCTGCAGCACCTTTTCATTTTTGATCTCCTGATGTTTATGATGGTATACCTACTATAGTTACAACTTTTGTTGCTATTATGCCTAAAATTTCTATTTTTATTGTTTTATTACATTTAGTACATTTTTCTAATAATATTTATACATCTATTGAATATTCTTGAACATCTAGTTTATTAGTTAGTAGTATACTTTCTTTAATTATAGGTACTATTTTAGGTTTAACTCAATTTAGAATTAAAAGATTATTTGCTTATAGTACTATATCACATGTTGGTTTTTTATTATTGGCTTTAAGTATTAATAGTATTGAATCTATACAATCTTTTATTTTTTATTTAATACAATATAGTATTTCTAATTTAAATGCTTTTTTTATATTATTAGGTATAGGTTATACTTTATATTTTTATATTAATAATAATATAGATCATAAAAATTTATTAGATAAAAATAATTCACCTATTCAACTTGTAAGTCAATTAAAAGGTTACTTTTTTATTAATCCTACTTTAACTTTAAGTTTAACTATTACTTTATTATCTTTTGCTGGTATACCCCCTCTTGTTGGTTTTTTTGCTAAATTAATGGTTTTATCAGCTGCTTTACAAAATGGTTTTTTATTTTTATCTTTTATAGGTATATTAACTAGTGTTATTAGTGCTGTATATTATCTAAATATTATTAAAATTATGTTTTTTGATAAACATGATTATATATTTAGTAATAAATTATCTAATTTAGAAATACCTATTAATGTTATAAAAAATAATACTATTGATTCAATTTATTTAAAATCTAATATATCATTATCTAATTCTTTATCTATTCCTATATCTATTTTTACACTATTTATTTTATTATTTATGTTTATGCCCGATCAATGATTAGATATTTCTAATATTTTATCTTTTATTTTATTTACTCCATATAATGTTATATAATTATTTAAACTATGATGATGTTTTTTTTTATAATTTTGATTAATTAATGTATATATAATAATAAATTTTATTCAGATGAGAATATTTAAGAGTCATCCTTTATTAAAATTAGTTAATTCATATGTAATCGATTCACCACAACCTTCAAATTTAAGCTATTTATGAAATTTTGGATCATTGTTAGCTTTATGTTTAGGTATACAAATAGTTACAGGTGTAACATTAGCTATGCATTATACACCTAATGTAGCAGATGCCTTTGATTCAATAGAACATATAATGCGTGATGTTAACAATGGTTGACTTATTCGTTATTTACATGCTAATACTGCTTCTGCTTTTTTTTTCTTAGTTTATTTACATATAGGTAGAGGTATGTATTATGGTTCATATAAATCTCCAAGAACTTTAACTTGAAGTATTGGTATAATAATTTTTATAGTTATGATAGTTACAGGTTTCTTAGGTTATGTTTTACCATATGGTCAAATGAGTTTATGAGGTGCTACTGTTATTACTAATTTAATGAGTGCTATACCTTGAATTGGTCAAGATTTAGTTGAATTTATTTGAGGTGGTTTTTCAGTTAATAATGCTACATTAAATAGATTTTTTTCTTTACATTTTTTATTACCTTTTATTTTAGCTGCTTTAGTTTTAATGCATTTAATTGCTTTACATGATACTGTTGGTTCTGGTAATCCTTTAGGTTTATCAGGTAATTATGATAGATTACCTTTTGCTCCTTATTATATTTTTAAAGATTTAGTTACTATTTTTTTATTTATGCTTGTTTTATCTATTTTTGTTTTTTTTATGCCTAATGCTTTAGGTGATTGTGAAAATTATGTTATGGCTAATCCTATGCAAACACCACCTGCTATTGTTCCAGAATGATATTTATTACCTTTTTATGCTATACTTAGATCTATTCCTAATAAAGCAGCTGGTGTTGTTTTAATGCTTGGTGCTATTTTAATTTTATTAGCTTTACCTGTTTTAGATAAATCTTTAATAAGAGGTTTACAATTTAGACCTTTTAGTAAAATAGCTTTTTATATTTTTATTGCTAATTTTATTATTTTAATGTTATTAGGTGCTAAACATGTTGAAGATCCTTTTATTATATTTGGACAAATATCTACTATACTTTATTTTTCTTATTTTATTGTTTTAATACCTTTTGTTAGTGAACTTGAAAATGTTGTAATAGATTTAGCAACTAATTATATTAATTTTTATAATAAAACAAAAAGCGATCTTTTGCCATTATAACGACTCATGGTAATTTTTTAAGATTAATTGCCATGAATGTTTATTCTAAAATTAAATCTTTTTTATCTAGTGTACGAAAAGGTATAGTAAAAGGAATTTACTTATCTAGAATACCAGATAAGTGTGTTATTATATTTAATAATCTTTACTTTAAATTATTTAAGTTTATAGGTTTTGTCTCAATATTAGCTTGTTATTTTAATTTAGTAGAATTTGATAGTTTACCTTTTTATATTATTGAGTTTATAGCAATTATATATTTATTATATATAGTTATAAATAATATATTAAGAATAATTGCTTCAATTAAAAGATGAAGAGCTGGTGAGTATGTTGTTAGAAATTCACCTGAAGATGTAATAGCTTCTATTCTTTGTAAAATAGTGGGGATTGCAACTAATGGTTCATTAAGTGGTATTAGTGTTACAGCTATGCTTGTAATTGGTACGTCTGTAGATGCTTATTTAGTACATAAAGGTATCATATTAACTGATCCTAATTTTACATTTGCTACATTGGTGTCATGACCATATAATACTATGGCACTAACAAATGGTACTCCATATTCAAGTGTTCAAGAACTTTTAGCAGCTAGCTATAATATATACCCTATACCTGCATATAATGGTGAACTTAGTGATTTAGTAGTTAGATCTAAAACAAGTGCTGCACTTGTTCATCATATAGAGCTTTCTTCACATCATTTTAATTATGATGTAGATACTAAAAAATTATTTAGTATTGAAGAGGTAAGATTTTTTAAAGAAGCTTTTCAAGCTGTAAGAGAAATAGAATTACAAAGTGCTAATGAATTACAAAGATTACATCATGAAGAATGTAATGAAAATAATATACAAGGTCTTGAAAATAGAAACAAATATGACTCAAAAGTCGTTATTGAGGCTAAAAAATATGATTATAAAATGTTAACTGGTTGACGAGATAATACTGATAAATAAAGTTATATATTTCCTTTAATTTATATAAAATTTAACTATTGTGAACATATACATATATATATAATTAATATGTCAAGTACAACTTTTTTTTTTTTTTTTATACCAATATTAGCTTTATTATTATTAGTAATTAATATACTATTAGCTACACATAATCCATATAATGAAAAGGATAGTGCTTTTGAATGTGGTTTTCATTCGTTTTTAGGTCAAAATAGAACACAATTTAGTATATCTTTTTTTATATTTGCTTTATTATTTCTTTTATTTGATTTAGAAATATTACTAGTATATCCTTATGTAGTTAGTGCTTATTTTAATAATAGTTATGGTTTAATAATTATGCTAGTATTTTTTTTAATTTTAACTTTAGGTTTTGCTTTTGAATTAGGTAAAAATGCTTTAAAATTGGATAGTAGACAAATTAAAGATTTTAGTATTAAAATTTGAAATGGTTATTCTATAATATATTAAATAATGATTTTTTTGGAGCTATACAGGTGGTCCTGTATATGGATTGCAAATCTAATATTTGGGGTTCGATTTCCCATAGCTCCTGCATCTAGAGGGGGGGGGAGGGGTATGGATTGTTACATCACTATATATTTAATAATTAAATCTAATTATATTGTTACTAAATTATTAATATATAAGAATATAGTAAAAATATTAATATTAAACTCTTGCATAGTATCATATCTATTTTAAATAATATAATAATTGTTGTACCTGCTCTACTTATAGTAGCTTTTGTTACAATAGCTGAAAGAAAAACAATGGCAAGTATGCAAAGAAGATTAGGACCTAATATTGTTGGTTATTATGGTTTACTTCAAGCATTTGCTGATGCATTAAAATTATTATTAAAGGAATATATAGCTCCAACTCAAGCTAATGTAATTTTATTTTTTTTAGGACCTATTATAACTTTAATTTTTTCTTTATTAGGTTATGCTGTTATACCTTATGGTTTAGGTCTATTTATTTCAGATTTTAGTTTAGGTATTTTATATATGTTAGCTGTATCTTCTTTAGCTACATATGGTATATTATTAGCTGGTTGATCTGCTAATTCTAAATATGCTTTTTTAGGTTCATTAAGAAGTACTGCTCAATTAATTAGTTATGAGTTAATTTTAAGTTCTGTTATTTTATTAGTAATTTTATTTACAGGTAGTTTAAATTTAACTGTTATTATAGAAAGTCAAAAAATTGTATTTTTCATTTTACCTTTATTACCTATTTTTATTGTTTTTTTTATTGGTGCAATAGCAGAAACTAATAGAGCACCTTTTGATTTAGCTGAAGCAGAATCTGAACTTGTTAGTGGTTTTATGACAGAACATTCTGCTGGTATATTTGTTTTTTTCTTTTTAGCTGAGTATGCTAGTATTGTTCTTATTTGTATATTAACTTGTGTTTTATTTTTAGGTGGTTACTTAAGTATTTTACCTATAAATTTAGTTTTTTATTTATTTAAATTAGTTTTTATGCTAGACTATGGTCTTATTAGTACTGATTTTATTTCTATTGGTTTATTTAGTTTAAACTTAGGTTTAAAAACTAGTTTATTTATATTTATTTTTATATGAGTAAGAGCTTCATTTCCTAGAATTAGATTTGATCAATTAATGTCAGTTTGTTGAATTGTTTTATTACCTATTATAGTAGGTTATATTATATTTAACTCTACTATAACTATGGGAATAAATATACATCCTTTTGCTTTAAATTTATAAATAATAATTTACATATATTTATAGTGGTGGTAGGGAGGGATATTGGTATTCTTTATTATATTTAAATATCATTTAAATATATATCTTAACTTAATTTGAATATGTATAAACTTAATTAAAAAAAAAAAAAAATGAACAAATATAAAATTAAAAGTTTAGATTTGTTATTATTGCTTTATTATACATTATTAGCTTTAATTAGTTTTATACTTTTTACTGAGGATACTGCATTTATATTAGAAGTATTTGAAAAAAAGAAAAATATAAATTGATCTATTTTTGATCCTTCAAATGTTTGAAATAAACTAACTAAAACTAAATACTATTTAGATTTTTCTAATTTTGATCAATATGATAATTTATTAACTATAGGTGGTCAATATTTGGATTCAAATAATAATAATAATAATAAGGAATTATTAAATGTTTTACATATGAATAGTGATGATAATAATAAAATATCTGCTATTACAACTTCTAATGATGTGTCTGAATCTTCTTCGTCAAAGACCAATACACAACCTATACATCCATTACCCAGTAATAAATCAGAATCTGATAAATGATTAACAGTAAAGATTGACAAAGCGGGTAAGATGCACTCTAATATTGATAAATGTAAGCCAAATTATCTTGATCTTTCTTCAGTTTTTAAATACGGTGAGTTAGAGATCTTTAGTGATAATGGTAAATCCTTTTTAAAAAAATTTAGCGAATTAACAAAACATACTAATACTTATAATGGTAATGTTGAAAGAAATTTAGAAGAGATAAAGTCTACTATTGATCCTAAAAAGTTATTTATTTATATGTTAAATAAATACAATCTAAAAAAAGAAGATTACGATAGAGGTTTTATTTATGTAATTGATGGAAATCTTAATAAAATAGCTGTTCCAATAGTTACTGATCGCTACATAATTTTTGATGTGTTAAAAAAACGTTTAAGTGTTGATGGTTGTGGTGATAAAATAGAAGACGGTTATGATTTAATACCTCCTTATTTTGATAAAATAGAATTAACTAATCCTGATGTTTTAGCTGTTCTTAATAGTAATTTTGATAATACATATCATTATTTATCTCATTTAAGAGTATGTAAATTACTCGTTAGAATTAAAGAAGATATTCCAGATTGTTGTAAAGAACAATATGAATTATGAGAACCTAAATTATTAAGTTGCATTTTGAACCATGTATTGAATTCTCCTTCAGGTTTGGATAACCATGAACCCGATAGGATTATTGAAATAGCAAAAGATTCTATAGAATATTGCGAAAATTTAACTCCAAACTTTAGAGATTATATGAGAGGCTATTTTAAGGAATTATCAAAAGTAGCAAAATCCTT